AATGGAATGGTTTTGAAAAAAAAAACAAAAAAAAATTTGCATATCGAACTCGAAGTGCCATGCTATTATTACTTAATATTCATATGGCGAAGGCATAGTCTTTTATTTGAGAAAGAAAAGACTCATTGGCACCAAGCGTGAGGGAATGCTAGACGTTTGGTAATTTCCCCTCCTGCCAAAATAAAGGATCCCATTGAAGCGGCTAATCCCATGCATACTGTCTGTACATCTGGTTGTACAAATTGCATAGTATCATAAATAGCTATTCCGGGTATTACCCATCCGCCCGGAGAATTTATAAACAGATACAAATCTTTGTTATCGTGCTCTATACTGAGATATACCATAAGGCCAATAAGTTGATTCGATATTTGACTATCAACCTCTTGGCCTAAAAAAAGTAGTCTTTCCCGATAAAGTCGGTTGATTAGGATACAATTTTATCCCTTAAGAGCCGTACATGCACCTTTTGATGCATACGGTTCACCAAAAATCGCAAAAAGGAATCAATGTGTAAATTTCAACGCTCTTTCCTTTTTCATAATGGACTTTTTCGAACTTCTAACGAAAGGTCTTTTTCTTACATTTTTCAAGAAAGACGACTTTTGACCCCTTATATCTATATTATATATCTATATTATATCTATATTAATTTATATTCTATTATAATAGAATATAAGAAAAAAAAAAAATAAAAAAAAATAATGTACTAACCTTATTGAACTAACTTCTCATTGATGTATTGTTTTCATCGAGATCGGATCCAAATCGCAATGTAATTTTCTTGTTTCTGAATGAGCTTCTTCAATTCTTTAATTCTTTTAGGTTTCTGTTCCTACTCGGAGTAAAGATCTGCCCGATTTGGATTTGCACATATAGGACAAATACTGCAATACCACGTCTTTTTGCTACGACTTCCCTTTTTCTGAATTTCTTATTTCATGTTTTCTGCAAAATATATGACATGATAGAAAAAATATATGACATGATAAAAGTAGTAATCGTAGATATATTACCAATTGGTTTTTTTTCTAAACAGAGCCTGGATGCTTCACTTTATTGGTCCAAGCAAGCCAACCATAAATTATTCTAAATTTAGAATAGTAATCTGGATACCCCCCCCAAAAAAAAACCAAAAAATCGATCTAATTGCACTTCATTACACTTCACGCTCAAAATTTTTGATGATTCAATCAATCTTTTTGGGGGTGAAAGAGAGGATATCTCGATCGGGGGAGAGAACGGGGAAATCCCATATGGCTCAATATATCTGAAAAGTCACACTATATGTCAACCCAAGATGCATCTTCCTCTCCAGGACTTCGAAAGGGTACTTTTGGAACACCAATAGGCATTAAATGGAGAAAAAGAATGAAGTAGAATATCTCACTTTGATGTGGAAACGTAAGAATGGGTTTATTGTGTTAAAAATGATTTGTCTTTATCATATTGTATTTATAAATCATAAATAAAAAGGGAAGACCAAATGAATAAAGGAAAGTTCTTACGAATAGGTCCTTTGAGTGATAAACAAATATGTCTGCATTCATTGATATAAACACTCATATAAAATAGGGCAACCCCCCCCACCATTGCGTATTGTTACTTATCGGGTATAGAATAGATCTGCTTCTTTTTGTTCCTACGAAGATAATTGTTCCATTATTACTAAAAAACTAGAACAAATATTAATCCTTTACCCGAGAGAATCTACTGAAAAAAAAAAAGGGGGGGTCCATAGTATAATTTTTTCCAGTGCAATAAAGTTACATAGTGTCTATTTTTTGTTGATATAAGAGGTATTCTCATGGGTTTGCCTTGGTATCGTGTTCATACCGTTGTATTAAATGATCCCGGCCGTTTGCTTTCTGTCCATATAATGCATACAGCTCTGGTTGCTGGTTGGGCCGGTTCGATGGCTCTATATGAATTAGCAGTTTTTGATCCCTCTGATCCTGTTCTTGACCCAATGTGGAGACAGGGTATGTTCGTTATACCCTTCATGACTCGTTTAGGAATAACCAATTCGTGGGGCGGTTGGAGTATCACAGGGGGGACTATAACGAATCCGGGTATTTGGAGTTACGAAGGTGTGGCCGGGGCACATATTGTGTTTTCGGGCTTGTGCTTTTTGGCGGCTATCTGGCATTGGGTCTATTGGGATCTGGAAATCTTTTGTGATGAACGTACAGGAAAACCTTCTTTGGATTTGCCAAAAATTTTTGGAATTCATTTATTTCTTGCAGGGGTGGCTTGTTTTGGTTTTGGCGCATTTCATGTAACAGGATTGTATGGTCCTGGAATATGGGTGTCCGATCCTTATGGACTAACCGGAAGGGTACAACCCGTAAATCCCGCATGGGGTGTGGAAGGTTTTGATCCTTTTGTTCCGGGGGGAATAGCCTCTCATCATATTGCAGCAGGAACATTGGGCATATTAGCGGGCCTTTTCCATCTTAGTGTGCGTCCACCCCAACGTCTATACAAAGGATTGCGTATGGGAAATATTGAAACCGTCCTTTCCAGCAGTATCGCTGCTGTCTTTTTTGCAGCTTTTGTTGTTGCTGGAACTATGTGGTATGGTTCAGCAACTACCCCGATTGAATTGTTTGGTCCCACTCGTTATCAATGGGATCAGGGATACTTCCAGCAAGAAATATATCGAAGAGTTGGTGCTGGGCTAGCCGAAAATCAAAGTTTATCAGAAGCTTGGTCTAAAATTCCTGAAAAATTAGCTTTTTATGATTACATCGGCAATAATCCGGCAAAGGGGGGATTGTTTAGAGCGGGCTCAATGGACAATGGAGATGGAATAGCCGTCGGTTGGTTAGGACATCCTATCTTTAGAGATAAAGAGGGGCGTGAACTTTTTGTACGTCGTATGCCTACTTTTTTTGAAACATTTCCGGTTGTTTTGGTAGACGGAGACGGAATTGTTAGAGCCGATGTTCCTTTTCGAAGGGCAGAATCGAAGTATAGTGTCGAACAAGTAGGTGTAACTGTTGAGTTCTATGGTGGCGAACTCAATGGAGTCAGTTATAGTGATCCCGCTACTGTGAAAAAATATGCTAGACGTGCTCAATTGGGTGAAATTTTTGAATTAGATCGTGCTACTTTGAAATCGGATGGTGTTTTTCGTAGCAGTCCAAGAGGTTGGTTTACTTTTGGACATGCTTCGTTTGCTCTGCTCTTCTTTTTCGGACACATTTGGCATGGTGCTAGAACCTTATTCAGAGATGTTTTTGCTGGTATCGACCCAGATTTGGATGCTCAAGTAGAATTTGGAGCATTCCAAAAACTTGGAGATCCAACTACAAGAAGACAAGTAGTCTGATAGAACATTCTTTTGTTCCTTTTCGACTTTATTTTATTTTGTTTTTGTTGTGATTTGAATTTGACATAGGGAACCGGATAAATCTTGATTTGAATCATTGCATTTTGTTTTACTCTTGTTCTTTCTTTTTCTTTATCCGGGAGAGGATCCCCCAAAAACAGGTATGAAAGCTATAATTGTAAACCACGATCAAATCTATGGAAGCATTGGTTTATACATTCCTCTTAGTCTCGACTTTAGGAATAATTTTTTTCGCTATCTTTTTTAGAGAACCCCCTAAAGTTCCAACTAAAAAGATGAAATGATTTTTAATTATCTCAATTGAAGTAATGAGCCTCCCAATATCTCAATATTGGGAGGCTCATTACTTCAACTAGTCCCCATGTTCTTCGAATGGATCTCTTAGTTGTTGAGAGGGTTGCCCAAAAGCAGTATATAAGGCATACCCAGTAAAACTTACAAGTAAACCAGATATAGAGATGGCAACTAGGGTTGCTGTTTCCATTATTATATAATTTCAAGACCACAATGGATCTGATAAGATCCTTTATTTACAGCGGAATGGTATACAAAGTCAACAGATCTCAATGAATAAAAAATAGGACTTATGGCTACACAAACCGTTGAGGGTAGTTCTAGATCTGGTCCAAGACGAACTGTTGTAGGGGATTTATTGAAACCATTGAATTCAGAATATGGTAAAGTAGCTCCGGGGTGGGGAACTACTCCTTTGATGGGTGTTGCAATGGCTCTATTTGCGATATTTCTATCTATTATTTTGGAGATTTATAATTCGTCCATTTTACTGGACGGAATTTCTATGAATTAGATTCACAAGAACCGACTAACTAGCTTTTCAATAGAAAGTAAAGTTAAGCATTTAGGTCTTTGATTTTTAGCCCATTCCTTTTTGATTTGGTAGTTCGACCGTGGAATTTCTTTGTTTCTGTATTTCCGGAATATGAGTGTGTGACTTGTTATAATTGATCCTATTGATAGTACAGAACATAAAATAGATCTGTCATCTTGATAGAGATGGTTTTACCCCATCAGATATTTATTCTAGTATCTGGAGCACGGAATATAGAAAATAGATTCGAAAGTATTAGAACTATGATTCATACTTAATATTTAGACCTCGCAACCGGACTTAAAAATCTTTTTCAAAGAGTTAGAAGTTAAGTTATAATAAATCGAAAGATTTTGATTCTTTCAAACCGCCACCGCTTATCTTTATTTTGATCAAAGGACAAACGTTTCTTTGGATTTTTTTCATTATATCTATTCATTGAATATGTGATGATCCAGTAGTTCTTACTCAGGGAATTTTTGGGCTTAGATTAAAGGTTTTTTTTTTCAATCATCGTGGTTCTGGTATGAATCTGAGGTTTTTTTTAATTGATTCATAGGGTCTTAACAAGAGAATTCCTATCAATAAGAATAATAAAGAAGACAGCAGTAAAGTCGCATTACACACACAAATAAAAAATAACACAAATAAAAAAAAAATTAAGTAAATAGAATATTCAAGAGGCCTGTAACGATCAAGATAAAGACGAGTGAGCCGACTTGAGATTTTGGCATTATAACCACAAAGAATAGCTTTCGGATTTCTACTTTTTCTTATCTTCAGAGAAGATTGGAATCATAGGATTAAGTTAAGAGGTTTCAAACTTTCTATTACACATATCCGTTTCCGTTACAACCAGTATTGGGGTATTTCTGTTTGAGCCGTACGAGATGAAATTCTCATATACGGTTCTCAGGGGGGAGTTCCCTTGGTTTACCTATCTCAATAAAGTCTATGATTGGTTCGAAGAACGTCTTGAGATTCAGGCGATTGCCGACGATATAACTAGTAAATACGTTCCCCCTCATGTCAACATATTTTATTGTTTAGGAGGAATTACACTTACTTGTTTTTTAGTCCAAGTAGCGACGGGGTTTGCTATGACTTTTTATTATCGTCCGACCGTTACTGAGGCTTTTGCTTCT